TCTTTCTCGCTCTATCTCAGAGTATCCATTGACTCGAAACTGATCTGCCTCCATTTCCACTTTTCGTAAGCGAGTCCGGGCCTTTTCCAGCTGTTCAATGGCTCCCCCACGCAGCTCTTCTGAATTTCGAATAGTATTCAAGATCCTCTGTTTTCGATTATCTAATAAATCACTTAATGAAAGTAGATTCTCTTTCCATTCATTTAAAAACTTCCATGATCCCTTCCCGAACCAAACATGAATCTTTCGATTCATTTGGCTCTCACGCTCAATTACTTAAATTACTTATGATTATGATAAATTCCCATATCTTTTTTTGAATGTAATGAGCCTATCCTCTACTCTCTTCATATTCCAAAATAACAATATCCAAACCAATCACTAATCCAAAACCAAAAAAGTCGGAGGACTCTTCTGACCAAACAAAAATCTGTAATTGTCAGCAAAGTTGTTTCTTTTTTTTTATCCAAAAATACAAAAAGGGGTTTTCTTCCTTTAATACACAATAATAGGTCGTCGATTCATCATTGGATAAAAGCGGGTTTAATCCCAATTTTTCTAATAAGCGGTTCAAATAATTTTATCCATATGAGTGTTCTTATATAGATAAATTATTTATTTTGAAAGCAGCTATATATTCTCTATATTAATATTCATATTGTGGTAGAAAGAGTACCGTGCTGCATCTGGACTTCAAACGATTTAGCTTTAACCATAGTTAATGGTCCCACATTTTTGGTTGATAGAGAATCAAAGCGGATTTACCAACGAATCACGAAATGCTATGGTTCTTGCATATGATTTCTTTATTCAGAAGTCATTCGTGAGATGATGTACCTCCTTTTCCTAGTTATAACAAAAAAAGTACAGCTGGTTGGATCCAGCCTATTCTTGAAATAAACAACCCGCACACACTCCCTTTCCAAAAAAAACCAATACCCCAAGCACTACACTTAGATTTATTAGATTTGTTGCTAAAATATCGGTATTAAACCCGAAACTCCCGGCGGACGGCCAGTGGCCTAAAGAAACGAAAGAATCGGTTACATTTTTCATATGATCTCCTCTTATAGATAGACTAAAAAAAAGAACAGAGTTCTTTTTGTATCGCCCTGCCCCCCCTTTGATATATATATATATCAATTTTACTATTTCTAAATCGAGCCAAAAAAGATTTGATTTAGAAATTTTGAATTACCCCCTTTAGTTAAACCCTTCATAAAAAAAAAAAAAAAAAAAGAAAAAGGGGGTTCCTTAGACTACGAACGGGAAGGATGAAAGCGAGTGAGTGTGCCAATTCCTCATCCACAACTCAGCCCTTCCCGTGGGTTATTGCTTTTTCGAATTTAGAAGATTAAACAAAAGGATTCGCAAATAAAAGTGCTAATGCTACAACCAGGCCATAAATTGTTAAAGCTTCCATAAAAGCTAGACTAAGCAATAAAGTACCTCGTATTTTTCCCTCCGCCTCAGGCTGTCTCGCGATACCTTCTACAGCTTGGCCCGCAGCAGTACCTTGACCAACTCCAGGTCCAATAGAAGCAAGCCCTACAGCCAATCCAGCAGCAATAACGGAAGCGGCAGAAATCAGTGGATTCATGATAAGTTCCTCATACAAAAAAAAAATGGTTAATGATACAGTCAGCCAATGAATTCTAACTTAATCATTCCATCGCTACAATTCATCCAGTCGAAGTCACTACAAACTTCAAATTGAAGTAATAATTTTATTCAAGGATAAAAACGACTTTACTTCGATATATCCTTTTTAGTTCCTATCGACAAAGTCTTTTCGAATCCGTACGACTTTCGTCCGTCCATTTCTTTGTTCCGAACCATTCTTTGAATTCTTCGATTTTTTTCTTGATTTCATCTGTTTATTCATTCAACTCACAGTCCCAGAGGATATGGAAGGACTTCTATTGGAATAGCCATCGAAATTTCTAGTAGTAGGGCAAATTGAATATATCTTTAGTTCATATATAACTAGTCAATATTTAATATCAATCACCTATACATGTCTTTCTTCCATAACGTAAACCAACTCTTCATTCATCTTAGATTCAATCGAATTCGAGAATTATGCGTCGAAAACCGAGTTGACTTATAGAAAAGTCCCTTTTACATATAATATACCTATAAAAATCTCCCTCTCCGATCCGAATCACCCTATTTTTATGAATCCCTTTTCTTTATCATTCTCCCGCCTGGATACAATCTAAATAGACAAATTGCTTGGTCCTAATCATTGGATAGAAATATCATTATTTGATTGATCTAAGTTCACGCAATTTAGTATTTCTGAAAATTTTATTTTGGTCAATCGCTGAAGAAAATCAACTGAAAGGGGAGTCCTTCTATAGAGCACCCCCTTTTTTACTCACACGTCGTAAACCACAAGAATTCTTATTCAAATTATGATTCCGAGTAGGAAATATTAGGATTGGCCGGCCAGCAATATAAAATGAATATCTATTCAGGAGAGAATGGTATAATATAA